GATTCTATGAGAGCAATAAAATAATAAATAAGTATGAATATAACAAGAGAAAGGGGAATAGTAGAGAAAAAGTTCTACAAAGCTATAGACTATATATGAGTGATCCCCACACTCTTTTTTTTTTTTCAATTTCATTAATTGAATTTCGTTTGATTAAGGCGAAGTTCCGTAAAAACCTCCGCCTTCTTTAAAATATCATGAACAGTTCCTGTAGGTTGAGCGCCCTTTTCAAGGAAATATAGAATAGCAGGAACATTTGAATAAGTTTGATTCTTTATCGGATCATAAAAACCCACTTTCTGAAGATCTCTTCCGTCTCTTCGGGATCGAACATCAATTGCAACGATTCGATAGACGGCTCATTGGGATAGATGTAGATGAACAATACCCCCCCCCCAGAAACGTATAAGAGGTTTTCTCCTCGTACGGCTCGAGAAAAAATGATTCGAAGTTATGTCTAGGTATAGAATTCGAATGGCAAATAGATCCATAAAATCATCAAATCCATTAGACTATGATTTAAGTCTTTTTTTTTTTCTTCTTTCTCGAAAAAGCAAAAATCATTTGTACTCATAACTCAAGTTGGATAACTCCCAAATAGCTCAAAGAAAACCCTTAGGCATTTCATTTATTGAGTGGTCTCTAACCCCCTTTTTTTGTCTCGTTTAGAATCCGTTTGGATTCTTCATTCTGATCTAGTTGTTGAGACAATTGAAAACGGTATTTCCTTGTTCCAGGATCCTTTATCTTTACTTTGAATCATTGGGTTTAGACATTACTTCGGTGATCCTTAATCGTTTCAAAATGGCAGCAACATACCTTTTTTTGTGATTTCTTTCTATCAAAGAATCATAGAACAGTTGATTCACGCGTGCTACACTTTTGATCAAAAGAGTTTTACCAATTCCAACAAAATTTCCTTTTGGATTTGAAACTTGCTCGAATTGGATCCTTTCGATTTCTATATCGAAGATATACTTACGAAGTTATTCCAACTTATTGATTGGCACTAACCCTAGATCCTTGCCCCTGAGAAATGAATCAATCCTTTCTACTCGAGCTCCATCATATCATGTACTATTTACATTACACCCCAAATGGGGGTTCTAGTGGAACAGAACAAAAGATGTCGAGCCAAGAGCACTTTCATTCCTATATAATCTAAAATGGTGGATGGAAGAATCCACAGCTGATCATGTCTTTCAAGTCGCACGTTGCTTTCTACCACATCGTTTCAAACGAAGTTTTACCATAACATTCCTCTAGTTTGGAACCGGTATGTAATTGATTCAATTATGGAATCATGAGTAGTCATTGGTTCAGTCGGTACATAGTAATCCATACTTTTTTCCTTCTATCTGGATAGGTAGATATTTTTCTGAAGAAGTCTCAGCAAGAATTCAACTTAATCCCGTATGAATGCAACATTTTTTTTTTTATTATTTATAAATAACACAAATATAAATAACACGAATAAATAAGTTCTTTTTGAATCTGTATCTTTGAGTGACTCAATAGGATAGATTCACCAATCTCACACGTCTTCAAGTACCAAGGACTCGTAAGAAATCATTAAAAATATTTAATTGAAAAAATTTCCTACTTCGACATCATTAGTTGAATAATGTTTTACAGTAAGTACCGCATTTGATTTTGATCATCATAAGAGAGATAAATCCATGTTTCTTTTCGAATTGAACCATCATCACTGATTTAAAGCATATAGATAGATCGAAAAGCAAATCCAATTTCTTTCTGTGGAGTGGATAAAAAAGACTTATATGTAAGGGAAGATTTAGGTCATTATTCTTTCATCTGATTGATAAAATCAGAATTGAAAGAATAGGGGATTTCTGTATCTATCAGAGAAACTGAACAATTGTCACTGGAAGTAATTAAATTATGGATATTCTATGTTAAATATTTGGATCACAAATCTTTTTCACAAAAATCGAAACACCGTTGTCACTGAAATAGAATGATAACAATACATACATACATATAAGCATTTCTTCATTTTATACGTATTTGACTTTCGGTTCAGTAATTTTTCTGTAATCTTTCCATAAAGTGAATAGAGTGTCTAAATCACCCCCTGCCTCAATTGTTACATTGATTTCTAATTATTCTCATTAGAGCCAAAGACAAAATGTCTAAAAATGAGGTTCAAAGAAAATACATCTGTTACATATGGAATTGATTGTTAATGAGATTCGGATAGACATAGATATTAAAATTTATACCTTCCATTGCTGTTTAAGTCCTATCTACTCCCCGAATTCTATGGGGATGATGAATATGAATCATAAATCAAAAAAGGATCCTCTTTTATGGGATGCTAGACGGGCTAGTCTAGGTACAAAGACTAAGAGGTCCAGATTAAGTCGTTGTTCCTATTTTTTATTTTACCCTAACCCAGTCGTAAGAGACTTAATCCCGTTGATTGAATTCAATTAGTACCACGAAACCCCTCTTGTTTAAAATTCAAGAAATCCACAGA